TAATAAGTTAGATGTAACTCAAAAATACAGGCATTTGTGGGTTCAATGCGAAAATTGTTATGGATTAAATTATAAGAAACTTTTAAAATTAAAAATGAATATTTGTGAACATTGTGTATGTCATTTGAAAATGAGTAGTTCAGATAGAATCGAACTTTCGATCGATCCAGGTACTTGGGATCCTATGGATGAAGACATGATCTCTATGGATCCTATTGAATTTCATTCGCAAGAGGAAGCTTATAAGGATCGTATTCATTCTTATCAAAGAAAGACAGGGTTAACTGAGGCTGTTCAAACAGGCACAGGTCGATTAAAAGGTATTCCAGTAGCAATTGGATCTATGGATTTTCAGTTTATGGGGGGTAGTATGGGATCTGTAGTTGGCGAGAAAATTACACGTTTGATAGAGTATGCCGGCAATCAATTTTTACCCCTTATTCTAGTGTGTGCTTCCGGAGGAGCGCGCATGCAGGAAGGAAGTTTGAGTTTGATGCAAATGGCTAAAATATCCGCTGCTTTATATGACTATCAATCAAATAAAAAGTTATTTTATGCAGCAATCCTTACATCTCCCACTACAGGTGGGGTAACAGCTAGCTTTGGTATGTTGGGCGATATCATTATTGCCGAACCCAATGCCTACATCGCATTTGCGGGTAAAAGAGTAATTGAACAAACATTGAAAAAGGCAGTACCCGAGGGTTCACAACGCGCTGAATATTTATTCCATAAGGGCTTATTAGATCTAATCGTACCACGTAATCTTTTAAAAGGTGTTCTGAGTGAGTTATTTCAGCTCCATGCTTTCTTTCCTTTGAATAAAAATTCAATCAAGTCAAGTAGAGGCTTATAATTCTAATTTTTCTTTTTTAAGTAAAGAAATTCTATTATTCTTTGTGGTGACCAAGTTGTTATGTAGTTTATAGGAATCAAAGTAAAAATCGGAAGAATCCGTTTTTATTTGGTAACATAAGATTGAATTGTAAAAAGAATCGGGCGAAGAATTCTATGTATAATTGTATAATTTATTTTTCTATAAATATATTTTTCTATATTAGTATTAGCATAAAAACTATTATATACTCACTTAGATGTCCTTGATATAATATTATTATTCTATATGAATTCTAAGATATCGTTGGTTAAAATGTTAATTAAACAATAAATAACAGGTACAAATATTAAATCGAGGTATCCATTCTATGGCAACTTTCTACAACTTACCTTCCGTTTTTGTGCCTTTAGTGGGCTTAGTATTTCCGGCAATTACAATGGTTTCTTTATCTCTTCATGTTCAAAAAAACAAGATTATTTAGATACGATGGGGCAAAATCTTATCTACATACAATATATATTTCGTGGAATAGGGGTTAAATAAAGTGCGGCTTCTTACGAGTATAAGCTCGTATGGATAAACATGGTATATGAGTAGATGAACTATAGCTAGTTGAAAATAAATCAGTATCGGGGTGAATTTCCGAAATGTAAAGTCAATATATCTATATGTGTGTGGATATCTATAAGATATCATATGAAAGGGGGTCTTCGTATTTGAGTTTAGATCGATGAATTACTCTTAAAGGCCCATGTCACAATGGTGCTAGTTGATGAGGTTTACTTCGGAAAAAAAAAATTAAAGTCAAATTTATTTGGGTTATTCCCCAATTCCAATAAAATGCAACTAGATCTAGTATCTATAATATAGTATGAGTTGGCGATCAGACCATATATGGATAGAACTTATAACAGGGTCTCGAAAAACGAGTAATTTCTGCTGGGCCTTTATCCTTTTTTTAGGTTCATTGGGATTTTTATTGGTTGGAACTTCCAGTTATCTTGGGAGGAATTTGATATCTTTATTTCCCTCTCATCAAATAATTTTTTTTCCACAAGGGATCGTGATGTTTTTCTATGGAATCGCAGGTCTTTTTATTAGTTCCTATTTGTGGTGCACAATTTCGTGGAATGTGGGGAGTGGTTATGATCGATTCGATCGAAAGGAAGGAATAGTGTGTATTTTTCGTTGGGGATTTCCTGGAAAAAATCGTCGCATCTTCCTTCGATTCCTTATGAAAGACATTCAGTCCATCAGAATAGAAATTAAAGAGGGTTTTTATGCTCGTCGTGCCCTTTATATGGAAATCAGAGGCCTGGGGTCCATTCCTTTGACTCGTACTGATGAGAATTTGACTCTACGAGAAATTGAGCAAAAAGCTGCTGAATTGGCCTATTTCTTGCGTGTACCAATTGAAGTTTTTAACTGAAGGATGAGTGCTTTCTTAGCTTAGTTAACAAGAGGAAAAACCCAAAATTCAACTTTCTATAGTATAACTTAATTGAAGTTTATTCAGAATGCTCATTTGAGCCAAAAGCAAACGTACACGGAACAATAAAAAAAAATTTTGTTTTTTTATGCATATGGAAATCAACTAACAAATCGAAATAATTCATTCCATATATCTTATTCTCATATATCAAAACATTTTGCAATAAACAA